ATGTCTCTAGCATGACCACTTGATAAAATGTGGAGGGAAGCGGGATAAATGGCCGATACTACTGGAAGGATTCCTCTTTGGATAATAGGTACTGTAACGGGTATTCTTGTGATCGGTTTAATAGGCATTTTCTTTTATGGTTCATATTCCGGATTGGGTTCGTCCTTGTAGTAATCGGATGAATTTCGTTATAGACATGAAAGCGTAAGAACTCGACGGGGCCTATCACTTATTTCTTTGTCTGATTCGAGGGGTAGGGCCCCGTTGAGTTCTTAATAATCATAATATTCTGTTTTGTTCGTATATGTATAAACGACAAAATAGATCACTTTTCCGATGCTTCAAAAAATTCCATTTCATTTTTTTCTGATGATTTTTTTTTTAATTAACTTGCTTAATTGATTTAGAACATTTGTTCCCCGATAGTATCTATCGATACTTTCAAAGTTAGAAGAAAGTAAGCAATCACTCAATTTCTTTTTCCTGGATCACAGAATCACAATTCATGTATATATAGATTTCTTTCGATCAGATATTAAGAAATACAAAAAAAAAGTTCTGATAAGCCTGGAAAAAATCTAAACTAAGAATATCAGAATAGGAATCTTTGACGAATGGAATCAAAAACCATTATTATTTCGATTTCGACACCAGAAAGGGATGTGGAAAATTCCCTTTCTGGTGTCGAGGGCTAGGACGACGAATAATACCTTTTAGAATCCCTTGTTACCCTCATTTCTCCTTCCTTTCTTTATCTTCTCCGCTTACTTTTTTACTTTTATCTTATTTTAGTATCTTGTTCTAGTCGAATTTGATTCTATTAGAATAGAAAACTATTGACACATTCTAGGATATTTAAATCTGACAATAGTAACATAGTCACACCCCTCCAATCTCCAATTTGGATTGAAAAACCAACGAAGGGGTAAAATAAAATACCCGTCTTCACAATGTTGCTAAATCCACGGATCTAGAAATTCATTTCGGACAATTGAACCTTCTCAAACTGTTTCTTTTTAAGAACCAAAAAGATTTGTGCCAAAACAACAGATGCCAAAAAGACCAAAAGGCCTTGGACACGTAATGGGTCTTGAAGTACTATTTCTGCATCTCCCTGCCCAAATCCACCCACATTAGGATTACTTGTTAATGGTTGATCAAGTTTGATAGATTCGCCCTCTGAAACACGAAGTTCTGGTCCTGGGGGGATAATATCAACCACTTCACGTCCGTCCGATGCATTGGCTATGGTTATTTCGTACCCCCCTTTTTCTTTTCGTATGATTTTGCTTACTATACCTGCCGCTGTAGCATTATAAACTGTATTGTTACTTTTGGTCCCGTCGGGATAAATCTGACCCCTTCCCCTGTTACCACCTACGTATATTGGATATTTTAAGAAGTGAATATCTTTATTAGTCGCGGGGTCCGGGGAAAGAATAGGAAAAGTGATTTCACTATATTTCTGCCCAGGCACTGGCCCTATCACAAGAATATTTTTTTTAGTGGGACGGTAGTTCTGAAAAGACAGATTGCCTATCTTTTCTTTCATCTCGGGCGAAATACGATCAGGGGGGGCTAATTCAAACCCCTCTGGTAAAATAAGAACGGCCCCTACATTCAAAGCCCCCTTTTTACCATTAGCAAGAACTTGTTTCAGTTGCATATCATAAGGAATTCTAACAACTGCTTCAAATACAGTATCAGGAAGTATGGCCTGTGGAACCTCAATATCCACAGGCTTATTAGCTAAATGGCAATTGGCACATACAATACGACCAGTTGCTTCTCGTGGATTTTCAAAACCCTGCTGCGCAAAAATGGGATACGCATTTGAAATGGATGCCCGAGTTATTATATATATCATGAACGATACGGAAATGAATCGAGTAATCTCTTCCTTTATCGAAGAAAGGGTATTTCTAATTTGCATGGTCCAATCGTTGATGCCGAAAATTTCTACAATAAAATTGGGTGGGTCACTAGTATAGTTCCCCATCCACGATTCTGCTATTTACTGAAATAATTTTACTGGAATATCAGATTACTGGAATATAGGAGTAATCCTCTCGATGGGTAGAAAGAGTAAGGTAAAAGGTAAGTACGACTTTGAATGTTTTGCTTATGTACAAAGTCTGAAACATTCTAATTGGATCAGTGAATCGTTTTTCAGTCATTCATTGAATGATAAATCACTACAAGTGACGGAGATACACGATTTAAATAACGAAAAATCCAATATTTCAAAATTGTATCTAAAATGACTGGAAAAGTGGAAACAAGACCAGATATAATTTGATCATTATGAGCAAATCCAAAATCGTTGTAGACATAGCCAATCATTAGTTCCCAACCGTGGGGCGAATGGAATCCGATACATAAATCAGTTACTAAAAGAATCGAAAAGGCTTTTATTGTGTCGCTTAAATTATATAGGAATTCTTGAACCCAAGAGTTAAGAATAACAAGTTCCTCATTACCCAGAATAGAATAACCGCTTAGAATAACGAAAGAGATTATATTTGTCGAGAAGTGCAAAATCGTATGGATATGATCCTCGTCGTGCATCTTGATCAATTGGATTGTTTCTTTGTGGAGCCCTATACGAAGCTTTTGTAGATGCCTTTCCGGGAATTCCTTTATCATTTCGTCCAAGAGGAATAGTTCCTCTAATTCTATGAATTTTTCTAGAATACTCTTTTCTTGAATATCATTCAAGAAAGTTTCGGATTGCCTAGTATTCCACCAATTAGTAATCCAAGATTCCAGACTTTTATTAAATGAGAGAGAAATCCACCAGGGCAAGAATACTAAAAATACTATAGATGAGAGATATCTAATGGGAATGGGTGCGTTCTTTTTTGTCATTTTTTCATCTGTGAATTGTTACTGAAACCACCTCATTTGTTGACTCTATTCGATCTAATATTTCGATCCAAGCATGAGTTCTATTATAAGGTATCGCGCCTATGAATCGAGTCTCGGTTTTTTAGTTGTGATTCAGCAGTTAGTCCTTGAATCTAGTGTAGAAAAAATCCAAAAATAGAAGAAGAATCCATTTCGAATTCAAATGAAGAAATAATCCAAAAATTTTGTTTCCAGATATCTCAATTGATCAAATATTCGAAGCAACCCCCCCCCTTTTTTCGATGAATGCCCAAAAGATTCAAATTCAAATAATGAATATTATTCGGATTTCGAAATGAAAGAACTTCCTTCCTAGTAAGAATTAAAATACCTTCCTAGTAAGAATTAAAATAGAAAATATTTCGAAAAAAAAAAATTCGCAGGCTGTCCAGAGCATAATCCATGAATATTTGAAGGAATATTTGAGAGAATTTTCTGAAGAATATTGTGATAATCAAAAACGAGTGGCAAAAAAAGAAAGAAAAGTTCTCATTCTAAGAGATCCAATTGTTTGGTCATTAAGAAAGACAAAAGAAAGGATAAAAAGGGTCCATTACCAAAAGAAAATAGAGATAATTTCCAAGATATGATCTATCCATATCTAACGTATGAATTCAAAATATTGAAAATAAAAAAAAAAAGCTAAATTTTTTATTCCGAAAAGTTTTGATATATGAGATCAATCTATTATTTCGATTTGTTACTTCTTTTGTTACTGAATTGAATTGAGTGGGGATTTCCATACGCAAAAAAAACCATTTTTTTACAGACAAAAAAGGTTTCGTTTTATGTTATGGCTGTTCCATACACGTTTGCCTTGCTTTGGCCCCACTGGACATTCTGAAGAAACTTCAATTAAGTAAGTTATGCTATAGAAAAAAAGGATTCTTGGGTTTGTTCCTCCGGCTAAGAAAGCATTTACTCTTCAGTTCATTTTTCAAAAAACTTCAATTGGTACGCGCAAGAAATAGGCTAATTCCGCAGCCTTTTGCTCAATTTCGCGCGGAGTCAAATTCTCATCAGTACGAGTCAACGGAATAGCCCCCAGGCCTCTAATTTCCATATAAAGGACACGACGAGCATAAATACCCTCTTTCACTTCTATTCTGATGGACTGAATATCTTTCATAAGGAATCGTAGAAAGATGCGGCGATTTTTTCCAGGAAATCCCCAACGAAAAATACACACTATTCCTTCTTTTCGATCAAATCGATCATAACCGCTACCGACATTCCATGTAATTGTGCACCACAAATAGGAACTAACAAAGAGACCCGCGATCCCATAGAAAGACATCACGATCCCTTGTGGGAAAAAACGGATTTGCTGAGACGGAAATAAAGATATCAAATTCCTATCAAGATAACTAGAAATTCCAACCAATAAGAATCCTAATGAACCTAAAAAAAGGATAAAGGCCCAGCAGAAATTACTTGTTTTGCGAGATCCTGCTATAAATTCTATCCATATATATTCTGATCGCCAACTCATACATACTAGACCCAGTTGCATTTTCTTGGAATTGAGGGAATAACCAAAATCAATTTGACTTTACTTTTTTTTTTGTTTCCGAAGTAACTTTCATCAACTAGTACTATTCTGATGTGAACTTTTAGCAGTAATTCATCAAATTAGTTAGATATAATATATAATAAAATAAGAACATCCCTTTCATAGGATTCCCTATAGATAGATATAGATTAGATAGCTACATACATATAGATACATTGACTAAAATTTCAGACATGAGCTCGGATACTGGCCTATTTTTGAAAATAGATAGAATTCATTTACCCATATATCATGTTTATGCATGCATAAGAGCTCTTTCATTTATGTTCGCAGAAAGCCGCCTGTTATTTCTTATTGTTATACAATACTCTACTAAATGGATATCCGTGCCGTGTTTGCTAAGTCTTGAAAAAAAACTAGAGGAGATTTGACCCCATCGGATTTACAAAATCTTATTTTTTTGAACATGAAGAGATAAAGAAGCCATTGCAATTGCCGGAAATACTAGGCCCACTAACGGCACAAAAATAGAGGGTAAGTTATTGAGAATTGTCATAGAATGGGTACCTCGATTTCATAT